GTTGTTGTTCTTGTTTCTTTAGTACCTTTAGTAGTTCCTATACCTGTCATGTTCCTTGGATTATTTACAAGTGGTATTCAAGCTCTGATTTTTGCAACTTTAGCCGCGGCTTATATAGGGGAATCCATGGAGGGCCATCATTGACTAGTTTTTGAAAGATTCTTTTTTAGCTTATCCCAAGGCAATGTATGCGCGGCTCAAAAAAAATCTAATCTAATTCTAATTAGGAAATCTAAATATACAACTCACTATATATAATCTAGAGTAATAGCCAAAGATATTAGAGTAGAGAGTTGTAAAATAAAAAAGGGAAAGAGATCTAAAAGATCTTTTTCCTAAAATTATTGGTTGGTCCACTTATATTATACCATTCTCTCCTGAATAGATATAGATATTCATTTTATATTGTTGGTCGGCCAATCCTAATATTTCCTATTCGGAATCATAATTTGAATAAGAATTCTTGTGTTTTTTACGACGTGTGAGTAAAAAAAGAGGGGTGCTCTATAGAAGGATTCCCCTTTCAGTTGATTTTCTTCAGCGATTGACCAAAATAAAATTTTCAGAAATAATAAAATAAATTGCGTGAACTTAGATCAATCAAATAATGGATATTTCTATCCAATGATTCGGCCTAAGCAATTTGTTTATTTAGATTGTTTCCATGCGGGAAAATGATAAAGAAAGGGGAAGAAGTATTTACAAACAAAAAAAGGGGATTCAGAAAAAAAAGGGTGATTCAGATCGGAGAGGGAGGTTATTATAGGTATATTATATGTAAAAAAGCGCTATGCTATAAGTCAACTTGTTTTTCGACGCATAATTCTCGAATTCGATTGAATCTAAGATGAATGAAGAGTTGGTTTACGTTATGGAAGAAAGACATGTATAGGTGATTGATATTAAATATTGACTAGTTATATATGAACTAAAGATATATTAAATTTGCCCTACTACTAGTAAATTTGCCCTACTACTAGAAATTTCGATGGCTATTCCAATAGAAGTCCTTCCGTATCCTCTGGGACTGTGAGTTGAATGAATAAACAGATGACATCAAGAAAAAAATCGAAGAATTCAAAGAATGGTTCGGAACAAAGAAATGGACGGACGAAAGTCCTACGGATTCGCAAAGACTTTGTCGATAGGAACTAAAAAAGAGATATCGAAGTAAATTTTGATCCTTGAATAAGATTATTACTTCAATTTGAAGTTTGTAGTGACTTCGACTGGATGAATTGTAGCGATGGAATGATTAAGTTAGAATTCATCGGCTGGCTGTATCATTAACCATTTTTTTTTGTATGAGGAACTTATCATGAATCCACTGATTTCTGCCGCTTCCGTTATTGCTGCTGGATTAGCTGTAGGGCTTGCTTCTATTGGACCTGGCGTTGGTCAAGGTACTGCTGCGGGCCAAGCTGTAGAAGGTATCGCGAGACAGCCTGAGGCGGAGGGAAAAATACGAGGTACTTTATTGCTTAGTCTAGCTTTTATGGAAGCTTTAACAATTTATGGCCTGGTTGTAGCATTAGCACTTTTATTTGCGAATCCTTTTGTTTAATCTTATAAATTCGAAAAAGCAATAACCCACGGGAAGGGCTGATTTGTGGATGAGGAATTAGCATACTCACTCGCTTTCATCCTTCCCGTTCGTAGTCTAAGGAACCCCTTTTTTAGGAAGGGTTTAAATAAAGGGGGTAATTCACCATTTATAAATCGAATCTTTTTTGGCTCGATTTATAAATAGTAAAAATTGATATATATTATATTAAGGGGGCAGGGCGATACAAAAAGAACTCTGTTCTTTTTTTTAGTCTATCTATAATAGGAGATCATATGAAAAATGTAACCGATTCTTTCGTTTCTTTAGGCCACTGGCCGTCCGCCGGGAGTTTCGGGTTTAATACCGATATTTTAGCAACAAATCTAATAAATCTAAGTGTAGTGCTTGGGGTATTGGTTTTTTTTGGAAAGGGAGTGTGTGCGAGTTGTTTATTTCAAGAATAGGCTGGATCCAACCAGCTGTACTTTTTATGTTATAACTAGGAAAAGGAGGTACATTATCTCACGAATGACTTCTGAATAAAGAAATCATATGCAAGAACCATAGCATTTCGTGATTCATTGGTAAATCCGCTTTGATTCTCTATCAACCAAAAATGTGGGACCATTAACTATGGTTAAAGCTAAATCGTTTGAAGTCCAGACGCAGCATGGTACTCTTTCTACCACAATATCAATATGAATATTAATCTAGAGATGCTTTCAAAATGAATAAGTTATCTATATAAGAACACTCATATGGATAAAATTCTTTGAACCGCTTATTAGAAAAATTGGGATTAAACCCCCTTTTATCCAATGATGAATCGACGACCTATGTATTGTGTATTAAAGGAAGAAAACCCTTTTTGGATTTTTGGATAAAAAAAAGAAACAACTTTGCCGACAATTACATATTTTTGTTTGGTCAGAAGAGTCCTCCGATTTTTTTGGT